TTTGCGTTTTCAATAAAGAATAAGAAGTAGTTAAAAAAATTTATAAGTTTAGTAAAATATTATTCATATTTTAGATTGATAAAATAGAAACTTATAAAGCTTTTTGTTTTTAGACGACAAGATTCGAACTTGCGAAATATTAGATATTTGACGATTTAGCAAACCGTTGCCTTAAACCACTCAGCCACATCTATTTATTTTTAGCTTATAGTTTAAAGGATTATAAACCTCCTCAGAAATATACAGCTACATATAAGAATAATCAAACAACATCTACAAAATGTCAGTAGAAAGCCGCGGCTTCAAATCCAAAATGATGTGCTGTTGTGAACTGATTTAAATTTAAACGAATTAAGGAAACAATAATAAAAATAGTACCTATTATTACATGGAAACCGTGGAATCCTGTAGCCATAAAAAAACATGATCCATAAATACCGTCAGAAATTTTGAAATCAGCGTTTAAATATTCATATGCTTGAAAACATGTAAAAATAATTGCGAGAACAACTGTTAAAATTAACCCTCAAAGAGCTTCTAGCTTTAAACCAGCAGTAATTGCATGATGAGCATATGTAATAGTAACACCAGAACCTAATAATATTAATGTATTAACTAAAGGTATTTCTAAAGCATTAAAAGTATTAATTCCTTTTGGAGGTCAAATATTACCTATTTCAATTGTAGGCGTTAGACTAGATGCAAAAAATGCTCAAAAGAATGCAAAGAAAAACATAACTTCTGAAACAATAAATAAAATCATTCCATAACGCAAGCCAAGTTGAACAATATTTGTGTGGTATCCTTCAAGAGTTCCCTCTCGAGTGATATCCCGTCATCATAAAAACATACAAGCCAAGACTCCGATTAATCCTAATAATGCAGTTTCAAAACCTGCAGTATAACCATGGAAGTACATTGTAGAACCTACTACCAAAGTTAAAGCAGAAAAAGAAGTTAAAATAGGCATTGAACTAGGATCTACTAAATGGAAAGCATGTCTTTGTACATAAGCGGAATTATTTTGGATATTCATCTATAAATTTTAAATTAAAAAATTTGGTGGTCGTCAGCGAGAATGACTAAAAATGTCAAGAAAAGTTTTTAGTTCTAGTAAAAATTTAAAAATTAAATTAAATTCATAGCGAATAAACTTGATAACAGTAAAATGAAATCGGAAGATGCTAATAGAAGAACAACAATAGTTGAAAAAATAGCTATGCAAAATTCTAAAGGTCGGGATTGAACTGAAACTCAAACACCTTCGACACTTGTACCAAAAAAAAAGATTTTTATTAATCTAATATAATAATAAGATGCTATACAACTAAGAATTGCTGTCAATAAAGCTATGGTATATTGTGATTGATAAACAAGTGACATCATTACCAATAGCTTGCTATAGAAACCTGATAATGGTGGAATTCCAGCTAAAGATAATAATAATATAGAGAAAGTTACAGCTAAAACTGCATTTCTATTAAAGAAATAAGTTCAATGAATTAAATATTTTAAAATATAAGAATGTGTTGTTGCTAATATTATTGAAAAAACAGACAAATTCATAAATATATAAACTAGCAAATAGAAAAAAATAGATCTCAAAGAGAAGAACGAAAAACATGAAACCGCTAACAAAAGAAAGCCAGCGTGTGAAATTGCTGAAAATGCGAGAAGTCGTTTTGTTTTTTTTTGAAATAAAGCTGCTATAGAAGCTACAACTATTGAAAAAAATCCTGAAATTTGACAAAAAAGAGATCAAAACGAACTTTCATTAGAAAATACAGAAAATAATAATTTTAAAAGCATATAAAAAATTACAATTTTTGGTACTGCTGCAAAAAATAGTGTAACTGGAGTCAATGAACCTTCATAAACATCACAAAGTCACATATGAAATGGAGCAGCTCCTACTTTAAATAGAAAGGCACTTAAAATAAAGAAAAGGCCAAAAAGTGCGAGACTAAAATTATAATCGTCATTTAAGAGTAACTGAATAGTTTCAAACGTTATAGAACCTAAAACAGAGTAAATTAGCGAAAAACCAAATAAGAGAAGACACGAACTAAAAGACCCTAAAACAAAATATTTTAAACCAGCTTCTGTATTAAATTCAGAACTTCAATAAAATGTTGCTAATAAATAGAAAGATAAACCTTGTAACTCTAAAGCTATAAAAATAGTTAATATATCATTTGATAAAGCTAAAACTGATAAACCACTAATAGAAAATAACAATAATAAGCTGAATTCATACTGATAAACAGATTTTAGATTTAAATAATTTGATGAAATAAATACTATAATTGCACTTGTTATAAGCATAAAACCTCTAACTAATAAAGAAGACAAGTTAACAGTCAGGTGTGAATTAAATGATTCATAAGAAGGATCAGTAAGTACAAAGAAGTTAACTAAAAGACCACATAAAAATAATACCAGAAATGTATTGGCAGATTGACCTAACGTAATATAACCGAAAAAAATATGATTAGAAAAAAATACTAAATAGATAATTTGTGAAATTAAAAATAAAAAAATTAAAATTTCTGGTAATATGGGAGAAAATGTTGTGTAATAAATAAATAAAGATTCCATCAACTTAATTTAATATAAATGACTATAAAATTTCAAGAAACTAAACAAAATTAATAAACTATTCTATTAACCTTTTAATTGATTAATGAATTCTAAGTTAATTGTACCCCGATTTCTATAATAACTGATTAAAATAGCTAAGCCAATTGAAGATTCAGCTGCAGCAACCGTCAATACAAAAATTGGTATTAATTGACCTAACCTGTCATCTAAGTAAACTGATGAAATTAAAAAATTAAAATTAACTGCTAATAAAATAAGTTCAATTGACATTATAATAGTTAAAATATTTTTTCTATTTAAAGCTATCCCAGCAATAGCAATAAAAAATAAAAACAAGGGTAAAAGTGTGAAGAAAGCAAAATTCATCTTTTAATGTTTTGATAATAATTTGGATTGTACTGGCAATTTAAACTTTGCCCCTGAAAGTATTTGTTTTATTAATAAATTGTTATTGCCTTTAGCTTCAAATAAAGTTTCATTTTTTTTAACAAAGTGTACTCAATACTTTAAGTAACCTTTTCCTTTTCCCATTCTAACTTCTTGCGGTTTTTTTGTAACCATACCCAAAGGAAAAACGCTAACTCAAATTTTAGCATCTTTTTTTAAACCACCTCGAAGATATTTACGAGCGGATTCGATTTGCTTAGAACTTAATCGCCCAACTTCGGTAGCAGTTAGACCGTATACTCCTAAATTTAATTGTGGGATTGAGGATTGTTTATTTAAAGATTTTCTGATAAATATTGATTTAAATTTATATCGCTTTGGAGACAATAACATCCTATTTGTAAAAATTAATTAATAATATTATATATAATACTAATTGTAGTTCAAAAAGTTTTTAATCTACTTTTAAACTTTAACTTATTTAATTGTAGTATTATAAAAAATTGTAAGCTAAAAAGGATTCGAACCTTTATCGTAGCATTATGATTGCCATATTTTAACCATTAAACTATAAGCCAATTTTTATTCTAAAGGTAGGGTTTGAACCTACGACAATTTGATTTTCAATCAAATACTCTAAACCACTGAGCTACTTTAGTCTTTTATTTAAGCAATTATCTAATTTTATAAACTTATTAAAAATAAAAACTTATGAATTAATAGTACTTTTTAACAGTTTACGCTTTATTCTGTTAAGCAACATAATATAAAATAATTATTTATTTAATTTGATGGAAGAATTAAAGTCTTGCATAATTTGATAGTTTGGTTGTTGAAATCGTCCTTTAAAATAACGCCGCATTGTTAGGATAATAGTACCAAGCATAGCAAGCAATAATATATAACCAGATAATATAAATAGGTAAAAATGTTCGGAGTAGATTAAAAATCCTAATCCTCGCATATTAGAATCAGTATCATATCATGTAGTTGAAAATAAAATATCAGATGTAATTAAAGTATACTCATTACAAAAATCTAGAAAAATATTGTTTAATGATGCAAATTCAGTTCTAACAATGAAAAATATTTGGAAAAAAAACAATACGCTTAGTAATAATGCAGCTGGCATTAACTGTAAATTTTTTTCTTTTAAATCAGTAACTCTGATATTTAACATCATCATTACAAATAAAAATAAAACTGCTAATGCACCAACGTAAACAACTATAAAAATTAATGGCAAATATTCCAACTCTAAAAAGAGCAACATAGCTGAAACATTAACAAATGTTAAAACTAGAAATAAAATCGAGTATACTGGATTTCGTGACAATACAACCATTAATGAAGATAGAATGCTAATAGCTGCAATCGAATAAAAAATTATGATACTTATCATCTTAAAAATATAAATATTGAAATTAGTTAAAAGTTTAAAAATATTAAAATATAATGTTTATTTAAGGTTTTTATTCTTCCCAAATTGGATTCGAACCAATAACATAAATAGACGGCCAGTCTTTTTGTTAAGATACGCGAAATAATTTCAGTTATTACGTAACTTGAATTTTATATAAAAAATGTCTGATTAAACAGTTAAATTAGTTTGTATTAAAACAACTTATTAATGTTAAAAGATTTTGTTGGATAAATATTATTTTTCACTTGACTAATATTATTTTTATCAACTTCGCTTTCGCTAAAATTATGTTAGTATATTTAAAACATTTATAAGAAATTTATTTATGGATTGAGTAACCAAATGATTAACAGTCATACGCTCTACCGTTAAGCTATTGAGATTTTTAATATTATAATTTAAATATTCCAGTTATATTTCCATTCGCAACAAAATTACGGAATTTATAACGTGAGAGTTTGAATTTTCCAACAACTGCATTTGAGTTATTAGTAATTAAACAACGGTTTTTAATTAATACTCTAGTGCTTCTAATATGATTAGTAAAAAAAGATCTTGTTTTTGCAGATAAAAATAGATTACAGTTTAAACTAATGTTTTTTGCTAAAATTTTACATTCATTTTTTAAGTAGTTATAACGAAATTTTTTATCTTTTTTATTTATTATAACACAATTTTGTCGTTTCATCTATAGTTAAAAAATTCCATTAAAAGCAAATAAAATACCCATTACTAGAATAACAAAACCAAGTGATAGTGGTAAAAATATTTTTCAACAAAGCCGCATTAACTGATCAACTCTATAACGTGGGAACGAGGCGCGCACTCAAATGTAAAAAAATAAAATACAACTTACTTTTATGGATAATATAAAAGCATCAATGAAAAAAGGCATCGTTAAAATAGATAATCATCCCCCTAAAAAAACAATAACAGTAAGACAAGACATAACAATCATCGAACTATATTCAGCTAAGAAGAAGAGTGCAAAACCCATACTTGAATATTCTACGTTAAACCCTGATACAAGTTCAGATTCTGCTTCAGGTAAATCGAAAGGAGCTCGATTTGTTTCTGCTAAAATACTAATTAAAAACATTAAGAATAAAGGTAATAATGGAACAACAAAAAAGATAAAAGATTGAAATTTAACGATATTAATCAAATTTAAAGAACCTACACACAATAAGATAGTAATTAAAATTAATCCAAAAGATACTTCATATGAAATCATCTGAGCGGCAGACCTTAACGCACCAAAGTAAGCGTAACGAGAGTTACTAGCTCAACCTGATAATATAACACCATACACACTTAACGATGAAACAGCAAAAAGAAATAACATACCAAGATCTAAATTTACATAATATGAATTAGTAGTAAATGGAATCACAGATCAAGCAGTTAAACTTAAAAATAAAGCCAATAGAGGAGCTACAATAAAACCAAATGTGTTTGCATTTGTCGGTATTACTGTTTCTTTAATCATCAATTTTACAGCGTCTGCGACTGGCTGTAATAAACCGTTAAAACCAACGACATTCGGACCTTTTCGTTGCTGAATTGATCCCATAACTTTTCTTTCAGCCAAAGTTAAAAATGCAACTGAGATTAAAACTGGCAAAACTACAATCAAAAGACCTACAATTTTTTCAAAAATAAAACTCATCGTAAAAATAAAATTTATACCCTCTGTGGGAGTCGAACCCACGTTTTAGCTATGAAAAAGCTTTGTCCTGACCTCTAGACGAAAAGGGAAAGGATTATTAAAATTCTAGATTAGGATTCACTTAATTAATGTCATTAATTAAATTAGAAAAATAAACTAAAAAATAATAAATATATTTGAAGCATTAAGTATTAAATTAAATTAGAAAGTAAATAAAATTAGAAAAGCCATCATTAATGCGAATAATGCAACGGCCTCAGTGAAGGCGAATCCAAGAATTGCGTAAGCAAATAATTGTTTCATTAAATGTGGATTACGAGCTACGCTAATGATTAATGCTGAGAACACTGTTCCAATTCCACCTCCTACACCCGCTAAAGCGATTGTACATAAACCTGCACCTATTAATTTTGCTGCTTGTAACATCAAGAAAATAATTTTTAAAAATGTAAGTTTCAACCTTTATTAAACCTATATTAACCCAATTATGTATATATTATTATTAAATAATATAATATTAGTATATATTATACTATATAGTATATATGTTATATAATATTAGTATATATTATACTATAATATATATTTATTATTATTAAATAATATAATATTAGTATATATTATACTATATAATATATATTATATAATATTAGTATATATTATACTATATAATACATATATTATATAATATTAGTATATATTATACTATATAGTATATATGTTATATAATATTAGTATATATTATACTATATAATATATATGTTATATAATATTAGTATATATTATACTATATAATATATATGTTATATAATATTAGTATATATTATACTATATAATACATATATTATATAATATTAGTATATATTATACTATAATATATATTTATTATTATTAAATAATATAATATTAGTATATATTATACTATATAATACATATATTATATAATATTAGTATATATTATACTATATAGTATATCTGTTATATAATATTAGTATATATTATACTATATAGTATATATGTTATATAATATTAGTATATATTATACTATATAATATATATGTTATATAATATTAGTATATATTATACTATATAATACATATATTATATAATATTAGTATATATTATACTATATAGTATATATGTTATATAATATTAGTATATATTATACTATATAATATATATGTTATATAATATTAGTATATATTATACTATATAATACATATATTATATAATATTAGTATATATTATACTATATAGTATATATGTTATATAATATTAGTATATATTATACTATATAATATATATGTTATATAATATTAGTATATATTATACTATATAATACATATATTATATAATATTAGTATATATTATACTATATAGTATATATGTTATATAATATTAGTATATATTATACTATATAATACATATATTATATAATATTAGTATATATTATACTATATAGTATATATGTTATATAATATTAGTATATATTATACTATATAATACATATATTATATAATATTAGTATATATTATACTATAATATATATTTATTATTATTAAATAATATAATATTAGTATATATTATACTATATAGTATATATGTTATATAATATTAGTATATATTATACTATATAATACATATATTATATAATATTAGTATATATTATACTATAATATATATTTATTATTATTAAATAATATAATATTAGTATATATTATACTATATAATATATATTATATAATATTAGTATATATTATACTATATAATACATATATTATATAATATTAGTATATATTATACTATATAGTATATATGTTATATAATATTAGTATATATTATACTATATAATACGTATATTATATAATATTAGTATATATTATACTATATAATATATATGTTATATAATATTAGTATATATTATACTATATAATACATATATTATATAATATTAGTATATATTATACTATATAATATATATGTTATATAATATTAGTATATATTATACTATATAATACATATATTATATAATATTAGTATATATTATACTATAATATATATTTATTATTATTAAATAATATAATATTAGTATATATTATACTATATAATATATATTTATATAATATTAGTATATATTATACTATATAATACATATATTATATAATATTAGTATATATTATACTATATAGTATATATGTTATATAATATTAGTATATATTATACTATAATATATATTTATTATTATTAAATAATATAATATTAGTATATATTATACTATATAATATATATGTTATATAATATTAGTATATATTATACTATATAATACATATATTATATAATATTAGTATATATTATACTATATAGTATATATGTTATATAATATTAGTATATATTATACTATAATATATATTTATTATTATTAAATAATATAATATTAGTATATATTATACTATATAATATATATGTTATATAATATTAGTATATATTATACTATATAATACATATATTATATAATATTAGTATATATTATACTATATAATATATATGTTATATAATATTAGTATATATTATACTATATAATACATATATTATATAATATTAGTATATATTATACTATAATATATATTTATTATTATTAAATAATATAATATTAGTATATATTATACTATATAATACATATATTATATAATATTAGTATATATTATACTATATAATATATATTTATATAATATTAGTATATATTATACTATATAATACATATATTATATAATATTAGTATATATTATACTATATAATATATATTTATATAATATTAGTATATATTATACTATAATATATATTTATTATTATTAAATAATATAATATTAGTATATATTATACTATATAATATATATGTTATATAATATTAGTATATATTATACTATATAATACGTATATTATATAATATTAGTATATATTATACTATATAATACATATATTATATAATATTAGTATATATTATACTATAATATATATTTATTATTATTAAATAATATAATATTAGTATATATTATACTATATAATACATATATTATATAATATTAGTATATATGATACTATATAATATATATTTATATAATATTAGTATATATTATACTATATAATACATATATTATATAATATTAGTATATATTATACTATATAATATATATGTTATATAATATTAGTATATATTATACTATATAATACATATATTATATAATATTAGTATATATTATACTATATAGTATATATGTTATATAATATTAGTATATATTATACTATAATATATATTTATTATTATTAAATAATATAATATTAGTATATATTATACTATATAATATATATGTTATATAATATTAGTATATATTATACTATATAATACATATATTATATAATATTAGTATATATTATACTATATAATATATATGTTATATAATATTAGTATATATTATACTATATAATACATATATTATATAATATTAGTATATATTATACTATATAATATATATGTTATATAATATTAGTATATATTATACTATATAATACATATATTATATAATATTAGTATATATTATACTATAATATATATTTATTATTATTAAATAATATAATATTAGTATATATTATACTATATAATATATATTTATATAATATTAGTATATATTATACTATATAATACATATATTATATAATATTAGTATATATTATACTATATAGTATATATGTTATATAATATTAGTATATATTATACTATAATATATATTTATTATTATTAAATAATATAATATTAGTATATATTATACTATATAATATATATGTTATATAATATTAGTATATATTATACTATAATATATATTTATTATTATTAAATAATATAATATTAGTATATATTATACTATATAGTATATATGTTATATAATATTAGTATATATTATACTATAATATATATTTATTATTATTAAATAATATAATATTAGTATATATTATACTATATAATATATATGTTATATAATATTAGTATATATTATACTATATAATACATATATTATATAATATTAGTATATATTATACTATATAATATATATGTTATATAATATTAGTATATATTATACTATATAATACATATATTATATAATATTAGTATATATTATACTATATAATATATATTTATATAATATTAGTATATATTATACTATAATATATATTTATTATTATTAAATAATATAATATTAGTATATATTATACTATATAATATATATGTTATATAATATTAGTATATATTATACTATATAATACGTATATTATATAATATTAGTATATATTATACTATATAATACATATATTATATAATATTAGTATATATTATACTATAATATATATTTATTATTATTAAATAATATAATATTAGTATATATTATACTATATAATACATATATTATATAATATTAGTATATATGATACTATATAATATATATTTATATAATATTAGTATATATTATACTATATAATACATATATTATATAATATTAGTATATATTATACTATATAATATATATTTATATAATATTAGTATATATTATACTATATAATACATATATTATATAATATTAGTATATATTATACTATATAGTATATATGTTATATAATATTAGTATATATTATACTATAATATATATTTATTATTATTAAATAATATAATATTAGTATATATTATACTATATAATATATATTTTATATAATATTAGTATATATTATACTATATAATACATATATTATATAATATTAGTATATATTATACTATATAATATATATGTTATATAATATTAGTATATATTATACTATATAATATATATGTTATATAATATTAGTATATATTATACTATATAATATATATGTTATATAATATTAGTATATATTATACTATATAATACATATATTATATAATATTAGTATATATTATACTATATAATATATATGTTATATAATATTAGTATATATTATACTATATAATATATATGTTATATAATATTAGTATATATTATACTATATAATACATATATTATATAATATTAGTATATATTATACTATAATATATATTTATTATTATTAAATAATATAATATTAGTATATATTATACTATATAATACATATATTATATAATATTAGTATATATTATACTATATAATATATATGTTATATAATATTAGTATATATTATACTATATAATATATATGTTATATAATATTAGTATATATTATACTATATAATACATATATTATATAATATTAGTATATATTATACTATATAATATATATGTTATATAATATTAGTATATATTATACTATATAATACATATATTATATAATATTAGTATATATTATACTATACCTTATATATATTACACATTATTAGTATGTTTTTACTAATAAATTCATCTACAAATCTACATCGCGTAGCTTGACCTCAGCTAAAATCCTTTCTTTTTTTGGATTTTTCTAATTTTTCGTGGGTGCTACGAAAACGTCTCTCTCCAATGCGTGGTCGTAATTTCTCGAGTCCAGTTTTTTGATCAAGTTTGTACACGCCCTATTTTTGATTTTTAAACCGACGGCCGGCTCAAATCCTTCTTTTTTTTGCATTTTGGTGGGTGCTACGAAAACGTCTCTCTCCAATGCGTGGTCGTAATTTCTCGAGTCCAGTTTTTTGATCAAGTTTGTACACGCCCTATTTTTGATTTTTAAACCGACGGCCGGCTCAAATCCTTCTTTTTTTTGCATTTTGGTGGGTGCTACGAAAACGTCTCTCTCCAATGCGTGGTCGTAATTTCTCGAGTCCAGTTTTTTGATCAAGTTTGTACACGCCCTATTTTTGATTTTTAAACCGACGGCCGGCTCAAATCCTTCTTTTTTTTGCATTTTGGTGGGTGCTACGAAAACGTCTCTCTCCAATGCGTGGTCGTAATTTCTCGAGTCCAGTTTTTTGATCAAGTTTGTACACGTCCTATTTTTGATTTTTAAACCGACGGCCGGCTCAAATCCTTCTTTTTTTTGCATTTTGGTGGGTGCTACGAAAACGTCTCTCTCTAATGCGTGGTCGTAATTTCTCGAGTCCAGTTTTTTGATCAAGTTTGTACACGTCCTATTTTTGATTTTTAAACCGACGGCCGGCTCAAATCCTTCTTTTTTTTGCATTTTGGTGGGTGCTACGAAAACGTCTCTCTCCAATGCGTGGTCGTAATTTCTCGAGTCCAGTTTTTTGATCAAGTTTGTACACGTCCTATTTTTGATTTTTAAACCGACGGCCGGCTCAAATCCTTCTTTTTTTTGCATTTTGGTGGGTGCTACGAAAACGTCTCTCTCTAATGCGTGGTCGTAATTTCTCGAGTCCAGTTTTTTGATCAAGTTTGTACACGTCCTATTTTTGATTTTTAAACCGACGGCCGGCTCAAATCCTTCTTTTTTTTGCATTTTGGTGGGTGCTACGAAAACGTCTCTCTCCAATGCGTGGTCGTAATTTCTCGAGTCCAGTTTTTTGATCAAGTTTGTACACGTCCTATTTTTGATTTTTAAACCGACGGCCGGCTCAAATCCTTCTTTTTTTTGCATTTTGGTGGGTGCTACGAAAACGTCTCTCTCTAATGCGTGGTCGTAATTTCTCGAGTCCAGTTTTTTGATCAAGTTTGTACACGTCCTATTTTTGATTTTTAAACCGACGGCCGGCTCAAATCCTTCTTTTTTTTGCATTTTGGTGGGTGCTACGAAAACGTCTCTCTCCAATGCGTGGTCGTAATTTCTCGAGTCCAGTTTTTTGATCAAGTTTGTACACGCCCTATTTTTGATTTTTAAACCGACGGCCGGCTCAAATCCTTCTTTTTTTTGCATTTTGGTGGGTGCTACGAAAACGTCTCTCTCTAATGCGTGGTCGTAATTTCTCGAGTCCAGTTTTTTGATCAAGTTTGTACACGTCCTATTTTTGATTTTTAAACCGACGGCCGGCTCAAATCCTTCTTTTTTTTGCATTTTGGTGGGTGCTACGAAAACGTCTCTCTCCAATGCGTGGTCGTAATTTCTCGAGTCCAGTTTTTTGATCAAGTTTGTACACGCCCTATTTTTGATTTTTAAACCGACGGCCGGCTCAAATCCTTCTTTTTTTTGCATTTTGGTGGGTGCTACGAAAACGTCTCTCTCTAATGCGTGGTCGTAATTTCTCGAGTCCAGTTTTTTGATCAAGTTTGTACACGTCCTATTTTTGATTTTTAAACCGGCCGTCGGCTCAAATCCTTCTTTTTTTGCATTTTGGTGGGTGCTACGAAAACGTCTCTCTCTAATGCGTGGTCGTAATTTCTCGAGTCCAGTTTTTTGATCAAGTTTGTACACGTCCTATTTTTGATTTTTAAACCGGCCGTCGGCTCAAATCCTTCTTTTTTTTGCATTTTGGTGGGTGCTACGAAAACGTCTCTCTCTAATGCGTGGTCGTAATTTCTCGAGTCCAGTTTTTTGATCAAGTTTGTACACGTCCTATTTTTGATTTTTAAACCGGCCGTCGGCTCAAATCCTTCTTTTTTTTGCATTTTGGTGGGTGCTACGAAAACGTCTCTCTCTAATGCGTGGTCGTAATTTCTCGAGTCCAGTTTTTTGATCAAGTTTGTACACGTCCTATTTTTGATTTTTAAACCGGCCGTCGGCTCAAATCCTTCTTTTTTTTGCATTTTGGTGGGTGCTACGAAAACGTCTCTCTCTAATGCGTGGTCGTAATTTCTCGAGTCCAGTTTTTTGATCAAGTTTGTACACGCCCTATTTTTGATTTTTAAACCGACGGCCGGCTCAAATCCTTCTTTTTTTTGCATTTTGGTGGGTGCTACGAAAACGTCTCTCTCTAATGCGTGGTCGTAATTTCTCGAGTCCAGTTTTTTGATCAAGTTTGTACACGTCCTATTTTTGATTTTTAAACCGGCCGTCGGCTCAAATCCTTCTTTTTTTGCATTTTGGTGGGTGCTACGAAAACGTCTCTCTCTAATGCGTGGTCGTAATTTCTCGAGTCCAGTTTTTTGATCAAGTTTGTACACGCCCTATTTTTGATTTTTAAACCGGCCGTCGGCTCAAATCCTTCTTTTTTTTGCATTTTGGTGGGTGCTACGAAAACGTCTCTCTCTAATGCGTGGTCGTAATTTCTCGAGTCCAGTTTTTTGATCAAGTTTGTACACGTCCTATTTTTGATTTTTAAACCGACGGCCGGCTCAAATCCTTCTTTTTTTTGCATTTTGGTGGGTGCTACGAAAACGTCTCTCTCCAATGCGTGGTCGTAATTTCTCGAGTCCAGTTTTTTGATCAAGTTTGTACACGTCCTATTTTTGATTTTTAAACCGACGGCCGGCTCAAATCCTTCTTTTTTTTGCATTTTGGTGGGTGCTACGAAAACGTCTCTCTCTAATGCGTGGTCGTAATTTCTCGAGTCCAGTTTTTTGATCAAGTTTGTACACGTCCTATTTTTGATTTTTAAACCGACGGCCGGCTCAAATCCTTCTTTTTTTTGCATTTTGGTGGGTGCTACGAAAACGTCTCTCTCCAATGCGTGGTCGTAATTTCTCGAGTCCAGTTTTTTGATCAAGTTTGTACACGCCCTATTTTTGATTTTTAAACCGACGGCCGGCTCAAATCCTTCTTTTTTTTGCATTTTGGTGGGTGCTACGAAAACGTCTCTCTCTAATGCGTGGTCGTAATTTCTCGAGTCCAGTTTTTTGATCAAGTTTGTACACGTCCTATTTTTGATTTTTAAACCGACGGCCGGCTCAAATCCTTCTTTTTTTTGCATTTTGGTGGGTGCTACGAAAACGTCTCTCTCCAATGCGTGGTCGTAATTTCTCGAGTCCAGTTTTTTGATCAAGTTTGTACACGCCCTATTTTTGATTTTTAAACCGACGGCCGGCTCAAATCCTTCTTTTTTTTGCATTTTGGTGGGTGCTACGAAAACGTCTCTCTCTAATGCGTGGTCGTAATTTCTCGAGTCCAGTTTTTTGATCAAGTTTGTACACGTCCTATTTTTGATTTTTAAACCGGCCGTCGGCTCAAATCCTTCTTTTTTTGCATTTTGGTGGGTGCTACGAAAACGTCTCTCTCTAATGCGTGGTCGTAATTTCTCGAGTCCAGTTTTTTGATCAAGTTTGTACACGTCCTATTTTTGATTTTTAAACCGGCCGTCGGCTCAAATCCTTCTTTTTTTTGCATTTTGGTGGGTGCTACGAAAACGTCTCTCTCTAATGCGTGGTCGTAATTTCTCGAGTCCAGTTTTTTGATCAAGTTTGTACACGTCCTATTTTTGATTTTTAAACCGGCCGTCGGCTCAAATCCTTCTTTTTTTTGCATTTTGGTGGGTGCTACGAAAACGTCTCTCTCTAATGCGTGGTCGTAATTTCTCGAGTCCAGTTTTTTGATCAAGTTTGTACACGTCCTATTTTTGATTTTTAAACCGGCCGTCGGCTCAAATCCTTCTTTTTTTTGCATTTTGGTGGGTGCTACGAAAACGTCTCTCTCTAATGCGTGGTCGTAATTTCTCGAGTCCAGTTTTTTGATCAAGTTTGTACACGCCCTATTTTTGATTTTTAAACCGACGGCCGGCTCAAATCCTTCTTTTTTTTGCATTTTGGTGGGTGCTACGAAAACGTCTCTCTCTAATGCGTGGTCGTAATTTCTCGAGTCCAGTTTTTTGATCAAGTTTGTACACGTCCTATTTTTGATTTTTAAACCGGCCGTCGGCTCAAATCCTTCTTTTTTTGCATTTTGGTGGGTGCTACGAAAACGTCTCTCTCTAATGCGTGGTCGTAATTTCTCGAGTCCAGTTTTTTGATCAAGTTTGTACACGCCCTATTTTTGATTTTTAAACCGGCCGTCGGCTCAAATCCTTCTTTTTTTTGCATTTTGGTGGGTGCTACGAAAACGTCTCTCTCTAATGCGTGGTCGTAATTTCTCGAGTCCAGTTTTTTGATCAAGTTTGTACACGTCCTATTTTTGATTTTTAAACCGGCCGTCGGCTCAAATCCTTCTTTTTTTTGCATTTTGGTGGGTGCTACGAAAACGTCTCTCTCTAATGCGTGGTCGTAATTTCTCGAGTCCAGTTTTTTGATCAAGTTTGTACACGTCCTATTTTTGATTTTTAAACCGGCCGTCGGCTCAAATCCTTCTTTTTTTTGCATTTTGGTGGGTGCTACGAAAACGTCTCTCTCTAATGCGTGGTCGTAATTTCTCGAGTCCAGTTTTTTGATCAAGTTTGTACACGTCCTATTTTTGATTTTTAAACCGGCCGTCGGCTCAAATCCTTCTTTTTTTTGCATTTTGGTGGGTGCTACGAAAACGTCTCTCTCTAATGCGTGGTCGTAATTTCTCGAGTCCAGTTTTTTGATCAAGTTTGTACACGTCCTATTTTTGATTTTTAAACCGGCCGTCGGCTCAAATCCTTCTTTTTTTTGCATTTTGGTGGGTGCTACGAAAACGTCTCTCTCTAATGCGTGGTCGTAATTTCTCGAGTCCAGTTTTTTGATCAAGTTTGTACACGTCCTATTTTTGATTTTTAAACCGGCCGTCGGCTCAAATCCTTCTTTTTTTTGCATTTTGGTGGGTGCTACGAAAACGTCTCTCTCTAATGCGTGGTCGTAATTTCTCGAGTCCAGTTTTTTGATCAAGTTTGTACACGTCCTATTTTTGATTTTTAAACCGGCCGTCGGCTCAAATCCTTCTTTTTTTTGCATTTTGGTGGGTGCTACGAAAACGTCTCTCTCTAATGCGTGGTCGTAATTTCTCGAGTCCAGTTTTTTGATCAAGTTTGTACACGTCCTATTTTTGATTTTTAAACCGACCACCCAGTTTAATTTTGATTCTTAAGATGACCAAGGGTACCACTCACGACTCTCTTTTTTGCTTCATTTTTAAACCGGCCGTCGGTTTAAAAAATTTCATATTTTTAAGTTTTTACCATTTTTTTGTATTTTTTAATTTTTCATGGTTATGGAAAAATTTCTCTCTAATGCGTGGTCGTAATTTCTCGAGTCCAGTTTTTTGATCAAGTTTGTACACGCCCTATTTTTGATTTTTAAACCGACCACCCAGTTTAATTTTGATTCTTAAGATGACCAAGGGTACCACTCACGACTCTCTTTTTTGCTTCATTTTTAAACCGGCCGTCGGTTTAAAAAATTTCATATTTTTAAGTTTTTACCATTTTTTTGTATTTTTTAATTTTTCATGGTTATGGAAAAATTTCTCTCTAATGCGTGGTCGTAATTTCTCGAGTCCAGTTTTTTGATCAAGTTTGTACACGTCCTATTTTTGATTTTTAAACCGACCACCCAGTTTAATTTTGATTCTTAAGATGACCAAGGGTACTACTCACGACTCTCTTTTTTGCTTCATTTTTAAACCGGCCGTCGGTTTAAAAAATTTCATATTTTTAAGTTTTTACCATTTTTTTGTATTTTTTAATTTTTCATAGTTATGAAAAAATTTCTCTCTAATGCGTGGTCGTAATTTCTCGAGTCCAGTTTTTTGATCAAGTTTGTACACGCCCTATTTTTGATTTTTAAACCGACGGCCGGCTCAAATCCTTCTTTTTTTGCATTTTGGTGGGTGCTACGAAAACGTCTCTCTCTAATGCGTGGTCGTAATTTCTCGAGTCCAGTTTTTTGATCAAGTTTGTACACGTCCTATTTTTGATTTTTAAACCGGCCGTCGGCTCAAATCCTTCTTTTTTTGCATTTTGGTGGGTGCTACGAAAACGTCTCTCTCTAATGCGTGGTCGTAATTTCTCGAGTCCAGTTTTTTGATCAAGTTTGTACACGTCCTATTTTTGATTTTTAAACCGGCCGTCGGCTCAAATCCTTCTTTTTTTTGCATTTTGGTGGGTGCTACGAAAACGTCTCTCTCTAATGCGTGGTCGTAATTTCTCGAGTCCAGTTTTTTGATCAAGTTTGTACACGTCCTATTTTTGATTTTTAAACCGACCACCCAGTTTAATTTTGATTCTTAAGATGACCAAGGGTACCACTCACGACTCTCTTTTTTGCTTCATTTTTAAACCGGCCGTCGGTTTAAAAAATTTCATATTTTTAAGTTTTTACCATTTTTTTGTATTTTTTAATTTTTCATGGTTATGGAAAAATTTCTCTCTAATGCGTGGTCGTAATTTCTCGAGTCCAGTTTTTTGATCAAGTTTGTACACGCCCTATTTTTGATTTTTAAACCGACCACCCAGTTTAATTTTGATTCTTAAGATGACCAAGGGTACCACTCACGACTCTCTTTTTTGCTTCATTTTTAAACCGGCCGTCGGTTTAAAAAATTTCATATTTTTAAGTTTTTACCATTTTTTTGTATTTTTTAATTTTTCATGGTTATGGAAAAATTTCTCTCTAATGCGTGGTCGTAATTTCTCGAGTCCAGTTTTTTGATCAAGTTTGTACACGCCCTATTTTTGATTTTTAAACCGACCACCCAGTTTAATTTTGATTCTTAAGATGACCAAGGGTACCACTCACGACTCTCTTTTTTGCTTCATTTTTAAACCGGCCGTCGGTTTAAAAAATTTCATATTTTTAAGTTTTTACCATTTTTTTGTATTTTTTAATTTTTCATGGTTATGGAAAAATTTCTCTCTAATGCGTGGTCGTAATTTCTCGAGTCCAGTTTTTTGATCAAGTTTGTACACGCCCTATTTTTGATTTTTAAACCGACGGCCGGCTCAAATCCTTCTTTTTTTTGCATTTTGGTGGGTGCTACGAAAACGTCTCTCTCTAATGCGTGGTCGTAATTTCTCGAGTCCAGTTTTTTGATCAAGTTTGTACACGTCCTATTTTTGATTTTTAAACCGGCCGTCGGCTCAAATCCTTCTTTTTTTTGCATTTTGGTGGGTGCTACGAAAACGTCTCTCTCTAATGCGTGGTCGTAATTTCTCGAGTCCAGTTTTTTGATCAAGTTTGTACACGTCCTATTTTTGATTTTTAAACCGACCACCCAGTTTAATTTTGATTCTTAAGATGACCAAGGGTACCACTCACGACTCTCTTTTTTGCTTCATTTTTAAACCGGCCGTCGGTTTAAAAAATTTCATATTTTTAAGTTTTTACCATTTTTTTGTATTTTTTAATTTTTCATGGTTATGGAAAAATTTCTCTCTAATGCGTGGTCGTAATTTCTCGAGTCCAGTTTTTTGATCAAGTTTGTACACGTCCTATTTTTAATTTTTCATAGTTATGAAAAAAATTTCTCTCTAATGCGTGGTCGTAATTTCTCGAGTCCAGTTTTTTGATCAAGTTTGTACACGTCCTATTTTTGATTTTTAAACCGACGGCCGGCTCAAATCCTTCTTTTTTTGCATTTTGGTGGGTGCTACGAAAACGTCTCTCTCTAATGCGTGGTCGTAATTTCTCGAGTCCAGTTTTTTGATCAAGTTTGTACACGTCCTATTTTTGATTTTTAAACCGACCACCCAGTTTAATTTTGATTCTTAAGATGACCAAGGGTACCACTCACGACTCTCTTTTTTGCTTCATTTTTAAACCGGCCGTCGGTTTAAAAAGTTTCATATTTTTAAGTTTTTACCATTTTTTTGTATTTTTTAATTTTTCATGGTTATGGAAAAATTTCTCTCTAATGCGTGGTCGTAATTTCTCGAGTCCAGTTTTTTGATCAAGTTTGTACAACATTTCTTTCTTTTTGTTTTTAAATTTTGATTTATATTTATGGAGTAAAATATATATATATTAATGATTAAAAAATTACTACTTTAAATAATGTAAGTTTAATTTTTTTTAATTAGTTAATTAATTATACAAGCTTTTGAAAATTTGTAATGTCACGTCATGTATTATATCCAACTCGGTTATTCGACGTTAGAGTAACACAAATAACGTAAACAAAGAACATAGTAGCAACTAATGTAATAAATGTACCAAATGACGCGATAGAGTTTCATTGAGCATATGCGTCAGGAAAGTCTGGTATACGTCTTGGCATACCGGCTAATCCTAAAAAGTGCATAGGGAAGAAACACAAATTCACACCAATAAATGTAGTTCAGAAATGGATTTTTCCTAAAGTTTCAGGGTAAGTTAGACCCGTAATTTTACCGATTCAGTAATATCAGCCGGCAAAAATAGCAAATACAGCTCCCATACTTAAAACATAATGGAAGTGTGCTACAACATAATACGTATCATGTAAAGCTATATCCAATCCAGAATTTGACAATACAATTCCAGTTAACCCTCCAAATGTAAATAAAACAATAAAACCATTAGCAAATAACATTGGTGTTGTCATTACGATATTACCTCCAAACATTGTTGCAATTCAGCTAAAAATTTTAACTCCTGTTGGTATTGCAATTACCATTGTTGCTGCGGTAAAATAAGCACGTGTGTCTACATCTAAACCAACAGTATACATATGATGAGCTCACACTATGAATCCTAAAAAACCAATTGACAACATTGCAAAAATCATCCCTAATGAACCAAATACTGGCTTAGATGAGAATGTTGAAACAACATGTGAAATAATTCCGAATGCTGGTAAAATTAGTATATAAACTTCTGGATGTCCAAAGAATCAAAACAAATGTTGATATAGTAATGGGTCACCTCCTCCATTTGGGTCAAAAAAAGATGTATTAAAATTACGATCTGTTAATAACATTGTAATAGCTCCTGCTAATACTGGTAATGAAAGTAACAATAAAAACGCAGTTATAAAAACAGCTCAAACAAAGAGTGGTGTACGGTGAGCAGTCATTCCTGGAGCACGCATATTTAAAATAGTTACGATAAAGTTTATTGCACCAAGAATAGATGATACACCAGCTAAATGTAAGCTAAAAATTGCCAAATCTACAGATGCTCCAGAATGAGCTTGAATTCCCGCTAAAGGTGGGTATACTGTTCAGCCAGTTCCTACCCCTGCTTCAACCATGGATGAAGAAATTAAAAGGATTAAAGATGGAGGTAGTAATCAAAAACTTATATTATTCAAACGTGGAAAAGCCATGTCACAAGCTCCAATCATTAGAGGTACAATTACATTACCAAAAGTAAGGGTTAAACCTTTTTCAAAACAAATCATAAAATTTTCATTTTAATTTGCTTAACATAAATTAAGTTCTATTATAATTTCAAAATTCTTCTAGTTAGTAAGTTTTAGAACTCTATTTTATAAATATTAATAAAATTGGTTTGGCTTAATTTTAAATAAATATATTTTTTTAACGATAGATTAAATGTAATAAGCTCGAAAGGATTTGAACCTTTATTATAAACATTATGAGTGTTCTGTTTTACCATTAAACTACAAGCTAAAAATAAAAAATTAAGCAAATCATGATGCTTTTATTAAATTAATTGTTGGATCAGGGTAGATCCCTAAAAAAAACGTTAAAAATACAAGAGGGCAGAAAAGAGCAAATTCTTTCCTTGTTAAATCTCTAAACACAGTAATGGAATATCTTTTCACATTTCCAAATAAAATTCGGTTAACTAATCATAAGCTATATCCGGCTCCTAGCACCATACCAGATCCAGCCATTAAAGCAACCCAACTATTTATTGAAAAACACCCAACTAAAACAAAAAATTCACCAATAAAATTACTTGTTATTGGTAAACCAATATTTGCCAGATTAAATATTACGAAAAATGTTGCAAAAATTGGCATAGTACTAGCTAATCCACCATAGTATTTAATAACTCGAGTTGAATAACGTTCATAAAGCAATCCAATAGCTAAAAATAAAGCGCTCGAAGTTATTCCATGACCTAACATTAAGAATATAGCTCCAAGTATTCCTTGAATATTTGAAGAAAAAATTCCAATGGTTACTAAACCCATATGACCAACGGATGAATAAGCAATAATTTTTTTTAAATCTACTTGTTGTAAAGTAGAGATAGACGCATAAATTACACCAAAGATACTTAAAATAAATATCAATGGTGTAAAATAAGCAGAGGCTTCTGGAAACAAAATAAGGGAGTATCGTAGAAAACCGTAACCACCTAGTTTAAGTAAAATACCAGCTAAAATTACTGAACCACCGGTGGGAGCTTCACAATGAGCCTCAGGTAATCATATATGAAAAGGTATTAATGGCATTTTAACTGCAAACGATGAAAAAAAGGCTAATCAACATAGTTTTTCAGCAAAAGGATCTAGTTTAGTTGTATATAGAAGAAGATAGTTCGTTGTACCAAATTTACTATATAAAAATAAGATAGCAATAAACATTATAATAGAGCTTAAAAGAGTATAGAGAAAGAGTAAATATGATGCCCGAATTTTTCTCTCTCTCGACCCAAAAATACCAATTAGAAAATACATTGGAATTAAAACAGCTTCAAACAGTAAATAGAAAATTAATAAATCAAGACTACTAAAAACACCAATTAAAATACTTTCTAAAACTAAAAAAATAATCGTGTATTCTTTAATTAAAAAAGGATTTTTTAAGCTTCAACTTAATATTAAGCAAATAGGTGTTAATAAAGTTGTAAGTAAAATTAATAATAATGATACTCCGTCAATTCCTAAAATAAAATGATTGTTGGAAAAATTTAATCACTCTAACCTCTCAACAAATTGAAATTTAGTTATAATTGGATCAAACATTAATAAAAAATAAACAGAGAAATTAAATATTAATAAAGATCATATTAAAGATAAGTTTCTTATAAGTTTAAAATTAGAACGATTTATGAAAAAAATTAATATAGCCCCAATTAAAGGACTTAAAATTAGAGATAATAACATCTAGTGAAAAATTAAAATTATATCGTCTAAAGGAATTGCACCCTTTTATTACTTTATTTATTTGTGTAGGTTATATATACCTTAAGGCTAAACTTTCCATATTTAGTTTGACCAGTGTAAAAACCAACATCTACAAAAGATGAAAAGCTTTGTGTAGATAATTTACCCTTTGAAAAAGTAAATGTTTGTTTACGTCCAGATTTTGTTTTTTTTCATCTTCCGGAACATATCACTTTTATTCCACAAATTGAATCTCGGCTTTGTATACTTAAAAACGATTGAAGTGTTTTTCCAACTCCCTTTTTTAAATTAGATCGAAAGTTTAAATCACGCTGTTTAAATGAGGATTCAAGTTGTTGTCCTATATATAACCCCAACATTTGAGCTGAACTATTTTTAATAAGGTTAAAGCTAGACTTTTCAATTTTATCCCTTAAAATGAAAAATAGTTTATTTTTACTTCATTGATTAAAATCGTATATATGAAAACGCGATGAATTATTAAAATGAGTAAAATTTTGATAGTTATCCATTAATTTTTTAAAGCTATTAGTTCTTTGAGATGAAGAAATAATTGTTTTTCTAAGTATTTTTGTAGTAAAACCTGATTGAACATAAATAGAATTGCTCTTATAAAATTTAGTTAAAGGTCTATTATTTAATATAGAAAAAAAGTTTAAGACTGTTGATAAAAAAAATCGTGTTTGTAAATCGACAAAAAATAAATTACTAAATTGTCTATTATCGACATTTAAAATTGTTGTTCATGAATTTCGGTTATTCAACCTCATTCCTGTTGCGTGTACTTTTTGACTCATCTTTTTAGTTTTTTTCTACTGAAGCTGGAAAAACGAGATTTGAACTCGCAACCATTGGTTTGACAAACCAATATTCTAACCTATTGAACTATTTTCCAAAAGTAGCGAATAGCGAGATTCGAACTCGCATTTCTGGTTTGGAAGACCAACACTCTAACCATTGAGTTATATTCGTTAAAATTTATCAGGGTAGCAGGATTTGAACCTACACTTTTTAATACCCAAAACTAACGTGTTGCCAATTACACCATACCCTTTTAACTTATTCCTAGGTGTAAGTTCATGATATATTATCTATATTTAGCTAAAAAGGACTTGAACCTTTAACAATCAACTTATCAAGCTGATACTCTACCAATTAAGTTATTAGCTAAATAATAACTAAACCTTTATCATTAATCATAATAATTCTTGTTATTACAAAATATAAATTAAAGCTATTTATTCTCAATCAAGAGCTCCCTTTTTTCATTCATAATAAAAGCCTATTGTAAGAACAATCAAAAAAAAAAACATTGACCCAATTCCAACAATATTTAATAAGTCTAAACTCATAACAAACGGAAATAAAAAACTTATTTCTAAATCAAAAATTAAAAATAATATCGCAACAAGATAAAATTTTACGTCAAACTCACTACGCGAATCTTTAAAAGGATTAAAACCACACTCATAAGACGATAGCTTTTCTTTGTCATTTGTTTTTGCAGATAATAAATAAGGAATTCCAAAGACAATAACTGATAGTATAATCGAAACAAAAAAAAAAAAAAATATCGAACCATAATTACTTAAAAACATCATATAATTTCTTTAAAAATTACTTCTTAACCATCTAAAAAATATTAAAACAGATTTTTTACTCAAAATAAAGCAATAGAATTAAAAAATTATTTTGAAGAATATATTAGATCACGTTCCAAATATCCTAATTGCGGTATTATTATTAAAAAATAGGCAAAATAGTAAACAGATGCTACTTGACCAATTTCAATGAAAGGAGTCTCAGGTGTTTGTTGACCAATATACCCAAGTAATAAAAAATCAAAGACTAACAATCAAAAAAAAATTTGATGTAAAGGTCGATACAAAGAAGATCGAATAGCAGAAGTATTAATAAATGGTAGTGTCAATAAAACTAAAATAGACGCTAATAATGCTACAACACCTAATAATTTATTGGGTATCGATCGTAAAATTGCATATGAAGGCAAAAAGTATCACTCTGGAACTATATGTTCTGGTGTAACCATAGCATTTGCAGGAATATAATTGTCTGGGTGCCCTAACTCATTAGGGTAGAAATAGACAAAGAATGAAAAAAACATAACGAATGCAACAAAACTTAATGTGTCTTTTAAAACAAAATAAGGAAAAAATCCTATTTTATCACTATGAGAAGAGATACCTAATGGATTATTTGAACCATCCTGATGAACGGCTGCAATATGAACTAAAGCTACTGCCGCAATTGCAAATGGCATTAAATAATGTAAGCTGAAAAAACGATTTAAAGTTGCATTATCAACACTAAAACCACCTCATAAAAGAGTTACGATTTTACTTCCTACTAATGGAAATGCGCTAAATAAATTGGTTATAACGGTTGCTCCTCAAAAACTCATTTGACCTCAAGGTAAAACGTAACCCATAAAAGCTGTTGCCATCATCAGTAAAAGAATAATAGTTCCTAAAATTCAAACAAAGCCTCGAGGTTCAGCATAAGAACCATAATATAATCCACGACCGATATGGATATATACAACAATAAAAAACATCGAAGCTCCATTAGCGTGAGTATATCGTAATAATCAACCTCCATTAACATCTCTCATAATACTTTCTAAACTTAAAAAAGCTAAGTCAACGTGTGGAGTATAATGCATTGCTAAAGCTATCCCAGTAACGATTTGTATTACTAAACACATACCTGCTAAAAATCCGAAATTTCATCAATATGAAATATTTGAAGGAGTAGGATAATCAATAAGATGAGCATTTATCAATTGAACTATTGGTTGTTTTTTTAAATTTATAATCATCTAAAAATTTAATTTATATTAGAGTTAAAAAATAAGAAATAACAAAGTTAATTTTAATTTACTTAACTTGGAACTAAAAACTCAAGTTTTAAAACAGAAATTAGAGTTATAATAAATAGTTAAGTGTACTTTTATCAAAAATTATGGTACAATTATTTGTATTCTTAGACATTATCTAAAGATGTTTTTCATTTTTCTCATAATATTTAGTAATTAATCTAATTAAAGTAAACTGAATTAGATAAAATAGTTTTTAAAAAAACTATATCAGTTTTATTTTAGACTAGAGTATCTAACAGCTTTAGAAATAACATAAAGTTACTAGGATTAATATTAAAATAACGAATAAGTACACTATGGTAACTAAAAAACGCTATATAAAATATTGTAAAAATAAAAATTCTAATAAAAAATTTCAAATTTTAATCTCGTCAAGTAAAATATTAACAATATTTAAAATAAATAAAAACTACAAAAAACCAAATAAAATCCGTAGTTAAAACAGAAACCAACGTTGATAATAAGCAATTAGCATCCATATTTTTATCCATACGTCAGGCAATAAGTTACAATACTTTTCTTTAACCTTAATGTCAGATATGCTAACAGAAAAAGTATTGTAACTTTTGGTACCAATTTAGGATTTTGTAGTTTTATTTTACTAATGATGGCTAATAATTTAGATTTTGTTGTGGTTTAATTCATTTTAATCCATCTTAGATTCTAATTATTAGTTTTTGCCTTAACAGCTTTAAGACTTTTTTTCAATTAATTTCAATTTATCCTTTAAATTCTGTCTAGCTAGCTCTAAATTTGTTTTTATTTCTGTTTTATTTAGGTTATTCTAACCAGTTAAAACTATTTATGAAGACTCAAAAATTGCACTAGTTAGTAAGAAAATTGTTCAAATTTCGTTAAAATTATTTGAAAGTTCTTTTTCATAGAATTTAAAGTTTACTAAATATAGACTTGGAGATGGTCGGGATTGAACCAACGACCTCTTGTTTGCAAAACAAATGCTCAACCAACTAAGCTACATCCCCGATATAAAATTATTTTTAGTTTTTAATTTAAAATTTGAAATTTCGTAATGAAATTATATTAAAAAAGAGTAAATTATTAACAGATTTTTCTGTATTACTTCATTTTATAAAAGCTTGGTATCCACCAGGATGAGAAATTGATTTAGATTCTGTGGTAGTTACACCTAAACTTTCACTAGAAGTTAGACTTTGACTCCATGATTTCAATGCACGCGTCTTTAACACTACGGCTGCAACAGGGAACAAAGAATAACTATTTAGTAAAAAAATTAAACCAAAAAAAAGAATGTTCAAGTTATTTGAGAAAAAAAAGAAAAAGTATCAAATTGTGGCATCTTTTATATTTAATAAGTTATGTAAAAATCAAAAACGGAATTATCGTAGAGATAATTTTAATTAATTAAATATAATATTTTTATGAAAATATACTTTTTAATTAATTATTTAAATTAAAGTTTAGTAAAGTAATAAACTTATTATTTAGTAAAAATAACTTTAATCCTTAAAAATGCTGAATTAAAAATTATAACTCGGTCATAAATACCTTAGTTTAATGAAGACTTATTGCGTCGTTTAAATAAACACATAATAGTAAAGTAAATACATAAGCTTGCAAAAATGCAATTCCGAGTTCTAAACCAATAATTGCAACTATTACTAATAAAGGTAAAAGATGAACGATTGATAATATACTAAAAGAAGATAACATAGCTCATGCAAAACCCGCTAAAATTTTTAATAAGCAATGACCAGACATCATATTTGCAAATAATCGTAAAGATAAACTTACAACACGAAAACTATAAGAAACAAGTTCAATAAATACAAGTAAAGGAGCCATTAATAAAGGTGCACCGGGGGGTAAGAACAAAGATAACATATGTAAACCGTGTGTTCTAATACCAATATAGTTAATACCAATAAAAATTGTGGATGCTAAACCCAAAGTAATAACAATATGGCTTGTAACTGTAAAACCATAGGGAACCATACCTAATAAATTACAAAATAATATAAAATAGAAAACGCTAAAAAGAATAGTAAAGTATAGTCCACCACCCTTTTTAATATTTTCTGAGATAATATTATAATAAACAAACTCATACAGAGACTCTAGAATATTTTGTCAAACAGTTGGAATTAGTAAAGCTTTAGATCAAATGGAGTTAAATCCAATAAACATAAAAAAAAAAGAAATTAGAAGAAATAGAGAAGAATTAGTAAAAGATAAGTCAATAGGACCAAGTGATAAAGGTAAGATTTTATAAATTGTGAACTGTTCAAGTGGAGAAGGACCAAACATCATTAAAACAATGGTTAACTAATTAAGTAAAATTTTGCTTTAATATTTTTTTACGGAAAATTCAAAAATATTAAGAAAATATGGTAGTTTTTGAAATAAAATTTAATGAATAAATAAATTCTTTGTAACTTTAATGGATACATATAATTGTAAAATATTAGTTTCATTCATAACAATAGATTTGAACTATTAACCAATTCGTTGTAAGCGAATTACTCTACCATTGAGCTAGTTATGAAAATTGATTTACTGTGATTTAACGCCATACAAACTACGAGATGTTTTTCTGCCAACGACTCCAACTAAATCATATTTTCCGCGGACAGCTTTTAAGTGAACTCCGATTAAATCTTTAGATCTGCCTCCACAAATCAAAATTGTGGAATGTTGTTGGAGATTATGTTTTTCTCCTGGTATTTTAACAGTTAAAAATGTAGAATATTTTAAAGTTTTAACTTTGGCCACTCTTCTATTTGCTGAATTTGGTTTTTTGGGAGATATTGTTAACACTCTAAGGCAAACTGCCTTTCGCTGTGGGTTTGAATTTAATTTAATCCCAGCTTTTTTAACAACGATTTTCTTTTTTCGTTTTTTACGTAACAATTGAATTAAATTACTCATCTAAATTTAAAAATAATTAAAATTATGCTATTTTATCAATCCTGGCATGACCACTTAACGATGACAAAATAAAAGAGTTTGCAGATCTATTCAAACGTAGACTATAATCAGACCAAAGATCCTCTAAATAAACTAAATTTGCCGAATTCATAACTAATTTAGCTTCTAATATATTAAGTTTTAGTTCATATTCACCTCATAATTTATAAAGTAAAGAAATATAGCTTGGTTTAGACAACCAGTTGTTGGAAAAAAATCAATAATTTGATTGTGAGAAAAAAGTTAATTTATTACTAATAGAGTCTAAAAATGTTGCTTTTATATCTTTGGATTTTTGATTTAAACTGTTGTAAACATCAATATTAGCAGAAGCAAAAGCAACAAACATAAAAGTTATAAAGCATAAAGATAATAAAACTTCTTCATTTATTACTAAAATTTCCATAAAGCCTAAAACAAATAAACTTATTGATAAAATTATTAAATTTATAATCATCAATTTAGTGAAAGTGACTCTACTATTCTACTGAAAGTTATTCTTTAATAGATAAGACAAGGATTGAACTTGTGTTATTTTTAAGTTAATGTGTTAAATAATATATACGCCAAAACTGGACCTGTCCACTTATCTGAAAAGTTTAGTTTAAACTTGAATAATTAGAAACTAAGAATTATCGAGTATGTGAAATTAATAAAAAGTAACATAGCAATAATAAAAAGCATTTAATTAGATTAATTTTCATTCAAACAGAAAAGAAAAACAATAAAACTAAACTTAGTAATGAAAAAAGAATTGTAAAAATATAATGAAAAAGAAAGCCAGAATGTAAATTTATTGCATTTTCTGACAATCTATTAAGATTCGAAGATGAACCTAGCGATCCGTATTTTTCTATAATACCCTTATCTAAAACCTGAAATGATACTCTATACCCAAATGTCATAACTCGGTGACCTATCATTTCATTCAATAACTGATCAAAATGTCACTTTTTGGATAAGAATTTATATAATTGCCTACCTATTTTGGATAATTTAATATTTAAAACTCATTCTAAAAACTTAATATTAGTGCTATTACTGCAATAAATAAGTATATAGCTTAATCCCATACCTAATAGTGTTAAAAATAGTGGTAAGTTTTTTATAAATGGGTTTAAAAATTCAGAATCTAAGTTAATTGGCTTAAAAAAGTTAAAAATAGAAGATTGAAAAAATGGTGTTCCTAAACCTGCAAACATTTCTTTACCAACATAACCAATAGTTACACTTGCTATACATAAAATAAAAAGTGGAGTTAACATTATTAAACTTGGCTCATGTGCTTGTTGTTGATAAACTTTATAACTATTCGGTATATTCATAAAAGTTAAATAAAATAATCGTCAGGAATAAAATGCTGTACAGCTAGCAGCTAAACATCCTAATATAAATGAAAATAAACCAAACTTATTATAAGATGAAAAAGCAATTTCTAATATAACATCTTTAGAATAGAATCCAGTAAAAAATGGTAAACCAGTTAAAGCTACTGAACCAATCAAAATTACAACATTTGTAATAGGAAAATTTCTAATAAGTCCACCCATTTTTCTTAGATCTTGTTCATCACATAAACCATGAATAATACTACCTGCGCCTAAAAAGAGCAAAGCTTTAAAAAAAGCATGATTTGCAAGATGAAACAGACCAATGGAGTAGTGAGATAATCCACATACAAAAACCATATATCCTAATTGGCTACATGTCGAATATGCAATAACACGCTTTAGATCATTTTGAACTAAACCGACTGTTGAAGCAAAAAAAGCAGTTAATGAACCTATAACAGTTACAATACATAAAGTAGTTGGCGCATGTTCAAACAGATATGAACATCGAATTATTAAAACTACTCCCGCTGTTACTAATGTAGCTGCGTGAATTAATGCTGAAACAGGCGTAGGACCTTCCATAGCATCAGGTAATCAGGTATGGAGACCTAATTGAGCAGATTTACCTAGTACACCAATAAATAAAAATAAAGTTATAAATGTTAGCCTATCAATTTTTTCAAAGATTAAAAAAGAAAATGTCTGCCCAATAGCGCAAGGAGATAAACCAAATACAACAGCATAATCTAATGATTTAAATGTTAGAAAAATTGCGCAGATTCCTAAAACTAACCCTAAATCTCCAACTCGATTAATAAGCATTGCTTTAATTGCAGATTTTCCTGCTTGAATTCGTGTATATCAAAACCCTATTAGTAAAAATGAGGCAAGACCAATTCCTTCTCACCCAAGAAACATTAAAACAAAATTATCTGCACAGACTAAGATTAACATAAAAAAAGTGAAAAGGGAAAGGTAACCCATGAAACGACCTTGGTGCGGATCAATATTCATATATTCGATAGAATATAAGTGTACCAAGGATGATACTGAACATACAACGACCAACATTACAACAGTCACTGAATCAAAATAAAAAGCTCAATTTGTCATTAATAGCTCACCATTAAACCATGGACATAAATAAATATGACAAGTACAACCACAAAGAGCTACTTCATAAAAAGCAACCAAGGAAAAAATAAATGATAAAAAGATTGATACAGTTGATAAAATGCATTGAACATATACACCTAAGAAACGACCAAAAAGTGAAGAAGCTAAAAAACTTAATAATGGAAAAACAATTATACATAAATACATCGTTGTTAATTATAATTAATCAATATTTTGAGATTTTAATAGTTATAACTTTTTTAATTATCTTAAACATTTATTTGACGTAATGAGATTTGAACTCATAACCAATTGATTAAAAATCAAGTGCTCTACCATTGAGCTATACGTCACAGTTAATAGATTATGGATTAGAGTTTAAAAATCTAAAAGAAGTAGGATTCGAACCTACAATTCAACTAAGAACTAAATTTACAATTTAGCGGTTTAAACCATTCACCCATTCTTTATAACTAAACAACCATATTTTGCGTTAACTTGTTCATTTTAAATTAACTATTCTTTTCAACTAGTCACTGAATATAGTTATTAACTGAAACAGTTTCTACAACAATTGGCATGTTAGCATGACCAACTCCACAGATTTCGCTACACTGACCGTAAAATACACCCTCACGTAACGCAAACATTGAAGTCTCATTTAAACGACCTACACAAGCGTCAACTTTAATTCCTAAAGATGGAACTGCTCAACTATGTAATACATCTGCTGCTGTTACTAAGACGCGAATATGAGTACCCATAGGTAAAACTATACGATTATCAACTTCTAATAATCTTAATTCACCTAACTCTAATTCGTCTTCAGGAACCATATAACTATCAAAATTTAAGGCACCTATTTCTTCACTTGAATCTGAGTATTCATATGATCAATATCACTGGTGACCAGTACATTTAACTGTTAGTGATGGATCAATAACTTCGTCAATTGAATATAGTAGAGCAAAAGAAGGTAAAGCAACTATTACTAAAATTAATGATGGTATTATTGTTCAAACGATTTCGATAACTGTTCCATGAATCACAGGGTTAGCAGTTCGATTAGAGTTATACTGAAAATAATACAATGTTCTAAATAATAAAACTAAAACAAAAAACAATATAAATGTTAAAAAGAACATTAAATCATGATGTAGATTAACAATTCCTTCCATAACAGGGGTAGCAGGATCTTGAAAATAAAGTTGCCACGGTGAGGAAGAGTCTAAAAGATATGTTGACATCTAATTTTTAGAGCATAAATATTTTAAAATTCATAAAATGAAGGACAAATAACAAAATTTTTATTTATTTTAGGCGGCTTAGTATAAATTTTTAAATTAAAACTAAATTAAGTCGATATTTTTTTTATTAGTAACCATATTTTTCTTCAATAACTTTAATACTTATTATAAACTTTTATCGGTTTCACTTAGTCATATTTTTATAGACTTTAAAGAAGATTTAAAAACTAATATGTGTGTTTTGCTCGATAAAATAGAATGGTCTTGAAATAATATTTCTGAAAGGACTTGAACCTTTATCTTTAGATCCGTAGTCTAAAATTCTATCCATTAAAATACAGAAATTTAGGCAAATAAAGAGAATCGAACTCTTATCCACAGTATCACAGTCTATTATTCTAACCATTGAACTATACTTGCCAAAAAGCTTAGTAACGGAATCGAACCGTTCATCTTTTGATTACAAAACAAATGCTTTACCAAATAAGCTAACCAAGCAAACAATAAAATCAAAGGTTATAAGTAGATTCGAACTACTATTAAATAGATTTGCAATCTAATACATTACCATTTATGCTATATAACATTTTCTACTTCTGGACTTGAACCAGAAATCTTTTACAAAGACAAAGGTTTTAAACCTTTTGCGGTTACCTATTTCGCCAAGTAGAAAGTTTAATTTTTAATCTAAGGGCGAATGGATTTGAACCAATATATCACAGTATCAAAAACTGTTGCCTTACCAGATTTGGCTACACCCTCTTAATTTTATTTTAATAAAAAAATAGCTTGATTACTTTTAAAAGTAAGACATTTAGTGTTTTGTACTTTATTAAATTTATTTACCCCATTTAATGCAACAACATTAAAATTTCTATAAAGCAAATTTTTATTTTCACTTGTAATTGGACTAGCTTGCAGTGTTCTACTTATATTTCTTATTGAGTTAATACAAGGTTGATGAAATTTATCAAATTTTAGATATACTTTTACCTTTGGATACTTATGTGCGAAAATTAGCTGTGAACCTCTAATAAATCCACTATTTTTTAAGAAGTTTAAAACTAAACCTATATTAATACAGTAATTGATAGTTATTGTTGACTTTTTAGTATTACAAGCGTTTTTTATTTGCGCTAATAACTGTCGCATGATTTTATAATACATCAATTATTTAATTTAATTTTTTGCTGAAAACAGATAAGACAAGATTTGAACTTGTGTAATTTTTTATAAATTAATATGTTTTCAAAACATACGCCATAAACCATACTCGACCACTTATCTAAATATTTTAATTTAATGACCGAAAAACTGATATTTTATCAATATAACTTTCAATTTCCAGCAGCAGATTCATCTACAGCTACTTTGTTACAACTTACTCGCAATTAATAACTTTACCTTTTCTTGAAAAATAACATAATTTTTGTTTGATTACAATAAAAATATTAGATAGACCTAATGCTAAAATGTGAATAAAAATTAAATTTACAAGATTTTAGTCGAGTTATCTCTCACGAGGTGATGGGCGATAAGTATAAAAAAAGTTTATTTTGGTTCACGATTCTCTACTTTCAAATCATTACTATTCATTCCTACTTCATATAACTGAGTTGCAAATTATAATCCGAACTAAAAAAATTTTTATAGATTTGCCACGTTTTATAAAGTAGCTTCTTTTTGTAAATTTCTATTGTATTACATTAACAGCCCATTATGTAAAAGTCATAAAGATTTAGACGTCATTTACTTTTTCATCTTATCTTCAATAAGTGATATTTCTAGAGTTTTAGTACCAAATTTGATTTTATTAAATTTTTTTACTAACTAGAAAAATAAGTTACGCTCGTTCACGAAATTAATCGAACATTTTACAACAAGAGCTGACGACAACCATGCAACACCTGTAATAGCGAAAAATATGAAAAATAGATTTTTCTAAATATTTTTTTATATATATAGCATACTATTATACAAATAATGGTAAAATTTGCGTGTTGTATCGAATTAAGTAACATAATCCACGAATTATACTCTTTCTCGTCTAATTCTTTAAATTTCAGTCTTGCGACTATACTATTCAGGCAGGCGAATTATATGTTTAATGCTTTTCGTTTAAAAAAAGGATCGCCATAGGTGAAGGTTTGAACTACAAGAGTCTCTAATTCTTTTTGCTACTCAAACTTTAGCAATAAAAAGGGTCAGTTATTTAGTTTATTAAAACTAAAGTTAATTTGTTAGAAAATTGCCTTTGCAATCGATATTCCAAACTATATAAAAGAATTTTATCTCTACTTAGCTTATTCTATTTTCTTAACAAGAACTCAAAGCAATTTATTTGATAAAAAATATAGCAAAGTTATTATTTGCGTTTTTTTTACTATTTAATTGCACCCTTTCAGCGATTTACGCCAAGTATTTTTGGCTAACGTTTACTCCCCACGTATTACCGAAACATCTGGCACGTGATTTGTTAGAGTTTTTACTTAAACAATCAATTTTTGTTTAAGCGATTAAACTTTATGATAAGTTATCAATTTTTTTATTTAGGGTCACTGAATCTAAGTTTCCTTAATTGTTCAATATTCTTGACTGCGATTTTTAAAAATTTGGCTATTATTTCAAAGCCAATGAGACAATTGATTCGTTAAAATTTGTTAAAGATCTTTGGATTAATAGATTTAAGCCTACTAAACCTAATCTTATAAAAGTATTACGTTAAACAAATTTAATTTTTTTATCTGGTATTTTATCCCAAGTTTAACTTCATATTCTTTTACATTACTCTCAAGTACACCACATTTTTTGAAAACGTTTGATTAGCATATCGAATATACCCTAATAACGTTAAGCCTGAGCCAGAATCAAACTCATTACTCTACTAATATTTATAAAAAAATATTTTGGTTTACAATAACCTCAATTTGTCATGTTAAATCATTAAGTTAATTATTTTTTATAATCCACGGAATTTTTATCTTGAATATAAGACCTCTGATAGTTAAGGTTCAAGTATTAACTTTTCTTAAATAACTAATTTAATAGTATTTATTTTGGGTTTGAATTGACTATTAAAATTAAAAATAAAAATTTCAGGATTAATTACAAAAGCATAAAACCCTCCTATAGCTGTAGGCATAACGAAAAAAAATATCATTAAAAATGCGTGTCCAGTAACTAAAACGTTATATAACTGATAATTACCACCTAGAAACGCATCACCTGCTTGTGATAATTCTAATCGCATTACCACCGAAACAATAAAACCTACAACACCCGATAAGGCTCCAAAAATAAAATATAGTGTTCCAATGTTTTTATGATTAGTTGAAAATAATCAACGTGTAGCTCACGTGTTGCTATAATGTATTGACATCATTAGCAACAGAAGAGAAAAGGTGTAAATAAACATTATGTTCTAAAGGAATCGAACCTTTATCGATGATTTAGAAGATCATTGCTTTATCCTATTAAGCTAAGAACACCGACTTTTTCCACATATTTAATTTTATTATCTTACTCCAGTTAATAATATTAAGGATTTAGTTTAATAAATTAATACTAATTATTAGTTACAACAAGGTTTAATAATTATTCAAAAGTTAATTCAATTCATGTGGTTTCGGTGTTAAATCTAACTTTACTATTTCAATATAAATAAATATTCATTAGAGTTTAACTAAATAAAATTTTTAAATATTTTTTAAAAGTTTAATATTCTAAATAAAAAGATTATGTGACATGATTTTATTTAATTTTTTCAAAGGTTAAAGGATTCGAACCCTTAATGTTGAATTTGAAATTCAAAGTTTTACCGTTAAACTAAACCTTGACAGTAAAGAGACTTGAACTCTTAATTTTTAATTAAAAATTTGATCCTAAATCAAACACGGTTACCAATTTCGTCATACTGCAATAAATCATATAATTGCAAAGAAAGGACTTGAACCTTTAACTTTTAGAAGATGAGTCTAACGAACAACCTTTTGCTCTTCTTTGCTTTAAAAACTTAAAACAATTAATATTTTAAGCTTATAAAATAACTACATTTTAAATCTAAAATTTTTAAGTATATAATATATTTATTTCGTACAACTAAGCAAATAAAATTACAACAATAAACTTGTTGCCGATTTAAGTCTTAATATTAGACTACTTTATTAAGATTCATTTTTTATAAGAAATAAAACCTGTTTTGAGTAAAACTTGAAACTTGAATAGATGCTTTCATTTTTTATTTTTTAAAGCGTTGCTACCTGAACATTATAAGAAAATGGACAGTAACAATTAGCTTACTCTTATTATTCTTCTCATACTAAATAAGAAAACTCTCAGTTTTATAAAGTAACACCAGATAGAAACAAAACTGATTCACATCGTTTTAAACCCAACTCATGTACGGCTTTCATTGACGAACAGTCAAACCCTTCAGAGCTTCTTCACACTGAGGATCCCATAAGTCGACATCGAGGTCACAAACAAAAACGTCGCTTTGATCGCTTGGTTTTTATTATTCTGTTATCCCTATAGTACCTTTTATCTGATGAACAATTTCCTTTTCAATCAGAAAAATTGGTTCATTAAAGCCAACTTGCATTTCTGCTTGACTTATCAGTCTTACAGTTAAGTAAATATTTGCTTTTACACTCTAAAATAAAATTTTTCATCTGAATTTACCTTTTGCGCTTCTTTGTTACTTTTTAAAAGAACTTCGCCCCAAAGAAACTAACAGGCAATTACTGTCTTTCGAAAAATTAGCCTCAACCCAGTAAAGAACAATATCTCACATTTGCTTCTATTTTTGTAAACAAAAATATCATAAGCTGTTGTTTATTCTGAACAATACGTTAAGGTTTTAGCAATAATTGCTTATAGTAAAGGTTAAAAGGGTCTTTTCGTCTTGGTGCTACAAAGAAGAATCTGCACTTCTATTTCAATTTCACAAAACAAAAAGATATGACAGTAAATCTGTCGTTGCTGGATTCATGCGGGACTATATTTATTAGACAAGGAATTTCGCTACATTACGATCCTCAGAGTAAGACCGCTATTGACCTGATATTATCAAAAAGCAAACGCTATTTTGTGTTCAATGTACAGGCATTTAGCACCAGTCCGACCATATATTTATTATTAGTTTATCATAGTCGTGTGGTTTTAATAACCAGTCGCAGATTTTTTCTTTTTACAGCAATTAACTAATAGAAATTGCTCCCCCTTATTCCTAAGGTACGGGGTAATTTTGCCGAGTTCCATATCTTTTTTTAATTTTTTCACCATTATTTTGATAAACAAATTTACCTTTTTTGGTTTAAGTACGATTTTTTATAAGCCTTAACATTTGAGATTTTCCAGAAGAACTATTCACAGTTTTTAAGTAAACCAGTATAAATAAAATAGTTTATAATTCTTGTTTCTCAAAACTAGTTAATAGTTTAGCTGATTAAACTTATAATTACTCATCTTTTTAAAGTTTTCACCTAAAAATAAGAGTTCGAATAACTCAACGAAATATAATATAACGAAGAAAACCTAAAATAAAAGGTGAAAGGTTTTATAACCTTTTTTGTTACTCATTTCGGCATTATCAATCTTGATTTATTATGAGTTTTTTTCACAAAAAAATAAATAAACAAGACGTTCTGCTACCAATAAACTAATGTATTTATTTTGGTTTTTCGGCAAAACTTTAACTTCTTTTTATTTTAGACAATTTTTTACTTGTGCATAGGGACTGTTACGTCCTCAAAAAATGGTGGCTGTTTCTAAGCCTACAACAATAATGTTTCAATAAAAAAGTTTCTTATTTTTAAAGTTTATTTTAAAGCCTTAAAAACCAATTAGAGTTGTTTCTCTTTTGATTATAAACTTTCTAGCCTATAATCTAACTACTTAAAACATAATTTTATATTCAGAGTTTGGACGAATTTTGTAATGCTAAATAAACAACCTCAATTCTACCAGTGCTTTACCCTAAAATTTTGATTTTAAGCGCTTCTCTAAGAAGAATTTCGCAGAAAACAAGCTATCGCCAAGTTTGATTAGCCTTTCACTCCAATTCAAATTTCACCCGAGTTTTTTGCAACAAACACCGGTTAGATCCTCTAATTTATTGTTACTAAATATTCGATCTGAATCTGAATAGATCACGTTGGTTTCGTGTTTAAATTTTATAACTTCTAAATTTAATTATTTTCGCTTTTTAAATATTTAATTTTTAAGCTTGCTATACAATTTAACTGACCGAACCATAATGCAAAAGGTAAACCTTTTTATAAAAAGTTGTTTATAAGCTATTAAATTAGAATACGCCCAAGAACGCTAACGGTCCCTCACGGTACTTTTCACTATTAATTATTTAGAGTCAATAGTTCTGTAGTTAATTCTACAAAAAAACATAATTTTTTACGTTTTAATTTAATTAATATAAGCCTAAAATTAATTACGAGTCTTAAATTTACTCTATTTTAAACTTTTAATTTCATTTTATTTAAGGTTTATATATTATTATAAACTAAATTGATTTCATTCTCCATTACTTTCAATTTCTCTTTTGATTTTTGTACTGAGCTACTAAGATGTTTCAATTTGCTGCAGTTTTAACCTTAAATCCTATTTAATTATTTAAGATTATCTTTAATTTACCATTAAAGACAAGTTTTCTCTTAAGGGAATAATTGAGACTTAATCTCAGAGTAAGAAATTATATTTCGTAATAATTTAATTAATTTTACGCCTTAATCTAAATATTTAGTTCACTTTTAATAGCTTTTATTTTTAGATTTATATTTATACACTCATATAAAT